GGTTCAGAATATTACAAAGATTTTTATCTTTGGACCGTTGGGAATGGCGTTACTTTGCTGGTTTGTACAGGTATTTTTGTTTCACTAATGACTACTATTCTGGATACGTCATGGTACGGGATTATTTGGACTACAAGATCAAACCAAATTATAGAGCAAGATTTGATAAGTAACAGTCAACAAATTGGAATTCATTTATCAACAGATTTTTTTCTTCCATTTGAACTCATTTCGATAATTCTTTTAGCTGCTTTGATAGGCGCAATTGCTGTGGCCCGCCAGTAATAAATCTTTCGAACTAGTAACCGAAATCAAAATGAAACTTTGTTCTGTGTTATCACATCCATTTCCCCTCACTTCAATCTTATTTGAAGATTGTTTATGTCTATAAAATATAAATTCTTTTATTTGATCTATTGCCAATAGATTCCCTTATTCAGTACTTTTTTTTATTCTAGTCACTTAAACTCATTAAATTGTTTTTCATCTTGAAATGAATCAAAATTGATAAGGAGTTAGTCAATGATGCTCGAACATGTACTTGTTGTGAGTGCCTATTTATTTTCTATCGGTATCTATGGATTGATCACAAGTCGAAATATGGTTAGAGCCCTTATGTGTCTTGAACTTATACTGAATGCAGTTAATATAAATTTCGTAACATTTTCTGATTTTTTTGATAGTCGCCAATTAAAAGGAAATATTTTTTCAATTTTTGTTATAGCTATTGCAGCCGCTGAAGCAGCTATTGGACCAGCTATTGTTTCCGCAATTTATCGTAACAAAAAATCAACTCGTATCAATCAATCAAATTTGTTGAATAAGTAGTAGTGTATTAATCATAGAAATGATAATATTTATCAAGTCAAATTAACATGGATGATACATAACGTATTGATCGTGTTTACAAAAAATGCAAGAAATCAAAGTATCTTGGACCTCTCGCATGAGTCGATCTGGAAGCAGATTGATTAGAAAAATTCTGGTAAATTATTGATTCATCTGGTATCTAAATATATGTATAATTCATTTACAAGTTTACTAGATCGAAAATTTATGATGTTCAAAAATTTATATATCCAATGTCACATTCAGTAAAGATTTATGATACATGTATAGGGTGTACTCAATGTGTCCGAGCCTGCCCCACAGATGTATTAGAGATGATACCTTGGGACGGATGTAAAGCTAAGCAAATTGCTTCTGCTCCAAGAACAGAAGACTGTGTTGGTTGTAAAAGATGTGAATCCGCCTGTCCAACGGATTACTTGAGTGTTCGAGTTTATTTATGGCATGAAACAACTCGAAGCATGGGCCTAGCTTATTGATCCCTTTCCAAAATCCCACCTGAATACATTTTATTTTTTTTACCGACAAAAATCCCCCTGCTCGAAAATATATATTTTCGAGCACGGATTTTTCTGGTCCAAGTGTATCTTGTTTTTACTACGAATTATTTTCCTTGGTTAACAATAGTGGTAGTTTTGCCAATATTTGCGGGTTCCTTAATTATCTTTCTTCCTCATAGAGGAAATAAGATAATTAGGTGGTATACAATATTTATATGTACCGTAGAACTCCTTCTAATAACTTATGTATTCTATTATCATTTCCAATTGGACGATCCATTAATGCAATTGACGGAGGATTATAAATGGATCAATTTTTTTGATTTTTACTGGAGATTGGGAATAGATGGACTTTCTATAGGACCTATTTTGCTGACAGGATTTATCACCACTTTAGCTACTTCAGCGGCTCGGCCGGTTACTCGAGATTCCCGATTATTCCATTTCCTGATGTTAGCAATGTATAGTGGTCAAATAGGATCATTTTCTTCTCGAGACCTTTTACTTTTTTTCATCATGTGGGAGTTAGAATTAATTCCCGTTTATCTACTTCTATCCGTGTGGGGGGGGAAAAAACGTTTATATTCAGCTACAAAGTTTATTTTGTACACTGCAGGAAGTTCCGTTTTTTTATTAATGGGAATTCTGGGTATCGGTTTATATGGTTCCAATGAACCAACATTAAATTTTGAAATATCAGCTAATCAATCTTATCCAGTAGTACTGGAAATAATATTCTATATTGGATTTCTTATTGCTTTTGCTGTCAAATCACCGATTATACCTTTACATACATGGTTACCAGACACCCATGGAGAGGCACATTACAGTACTTGTATGCTTCTAGCCGGAATATTATTAAAAATGGGAGCATATGGATTGGTTCGGATCAATATGGAATTATTGCCCCGCGCTCATTCTATATTTGCTCCTTGGTTGATGATAGTAGGCACACTTCAAATAATCTATGCAGCTTCAGCATCTCTCGGTCAACGTAATTTAAAAAAAAGAATAGCCTATTCCTCCGTATCTCATATGGGTTTCATAATTATAGGAATTGGCTCTATAAGTGATATGGGCCTTAATGGAGCCATTTTACAAATAATATCTCACGGCTTTATTGGCGCTGCACTTTTTTTCTTGGCGGGAACGAGTTTTGATAGAATACGTCTTGTTTATCTCGACGAAATGGGCGGAATGGCGATACCAGTTCCAAAAATATTCACGACTTTCAGTATCTTATCGATGGCTTCCCTTGCATTACCGGGGATGAGTGGTTTTGTTGCAGAATTCATAGTATTTTTTGGACTAATTACCAGCCAAAAATTTTTTTTAATAACAAAAATACTAATTACATTTGTAATGGCAATTGGAATGATATTAACTCCTATTTATTCATTATCTATGTTACGCCAAATGTTTTATGGATACAAGTTTTTGAATGCCCCAAACTTTTATTTTTTTGATTCTGGACCGAGAGAGTTATTTGTTTCGATCTCTATCCTTTTACCTGTAATAGGTATTGGTATTTATCCGGATTTCGTTTTCTCACTATCCCTTGACAAGGTCGAAGATATTATATCTAATTATTTTTATAGATAATTATTCAAAAAAATGAATAAAAGAAAAAAAAATCAAACATCAATCTTATACTATAATAAGATGTTTAAAAAATTCGTTGTACAATTACAAAAAAAAATATTTTTTCTTTTCTTCAGTTTCTTTTTCACTTAAGTGAAAAAGAAAAATGAATTATACTTTTAACCAGATATGTTTGGCCTTTGTTGTAAGAACCTTTTGAATCAAACTAGTGATTTAAAAGGTTCTCGATGGCTTACACGATGTTTTCTTATATATATGCTGTCCCATGTTTATTTGTGTGCATTAGGTCCTTTCTTCAGTTAGATGTTAGGGTAAACGAACCATAACTATGTAGCCCTATTCCTAATAGATTGACCCCAAAATAGCATATCCAAATTATAAGAAATCCCATAGAGGCTACAATTGCGGAATTTACAACCTCAAAATTTGGATTTGTTCGAATATGTAAATAAATCGCGAATACGGTCCAAGTAATAAATGCCCAAGTTTCTTTCGGATCCCAATTCCAATATGAGCCCCATGCCTCATTTGCCCATACTGCTCCCGAAAGAATACCTATGGTTAAAAAGATAAAACCTATGCCAATAATACGATAACTCCAATGATCCAATTGTTGAATCAATTGAGACCTATAATAATTTCTAGAAGAAATTAAGGAAGTGTTCCATAAAACATTGTTTCTTTCGTTCATGTATTGGATCTCATCAAAACAAAGCGACTCATTATTGCTTTTCTCAAAAATACTTATGACTTTGCGCGATGTAATAACTATAAGAGCTACTGATAATAATGATCCACATAAAAGAGCTGCATAGCCCAATACCATCATACTTACATGCATCATTAACCAATGAGATTGGAGAGCGGGTACTAATAGTACGGATTGATGCATTTCGGTTAAAAAACCAGAAGTAGCAAAGCCTTGGGTAAAAATAACACTTGGCGCGGTTATTGCGCTTAAATGGTTTATATTTTTTTTTAAATACGGAACCATATGAATAATGGACAAACTCCATGAAAGAAAAATTAATGATTCGTATAAATCACTTAAAGGTAAATGTCTCGAATAAATACAACGAGTAACTAATAATCCTGTTATACAGACAAAAGTTGTTTTTATGCCTTTTTCTGATGAATCATATAGTCCTGCGCTTTCATTAACTAATAAGATTATCAAACGAATTGAAATTATAATTGAAACAACCGAAAAGGATATATGAGTTAATATATGCTCTAAAATGGAAAATATCATAAAAAAATTATAAAAAAAAAAAAAGAGGAGAATCTCCCAATTATAGAAATGGAAATCGGGAATTGAATTCATTATAGGACTTACTCTTTTATAAGATGCCATGCCGCCACTCGGACTCGAACCGAGATGCTCTAGCACTGCTTCCTAAGAGCAGCGTGTCTACCGATTTCACCATAGCGGCTTTTCGAAATCATAATAACCTATTTTTATTCAATTGTCGAGGTTAAAGTACTCAATCATTCAATATTTTTTAGTTTTATAAGAAACATTGAAATTAATGAAAAGAAATTGATGAATCAAAACTCGTTTAAAAAATAGTGATTTGAGCCTAGTTACAATAATAATCCTTATTTTTTATTATTTTATCTAATAAATAATTAAATAATAAAAAAGTTTCGATTTCTATCGTAATTGGACTGTACTTCAAATTAAAATGAAAATAATCTATTCTAAATTAATACATATATTGATTTATCTTCCCCAGCCCAAGCAACTATAGGATCCATTTTTTTTGGATGACCAAAATTGATACATTTCTCGTATAAAATATCCGTGGATATTTTATACGAGGGATATAAGGGATATATAAGGATAAGGATTCTATATATTGATAATGATTTTTTAAAATGAGTGTTCAGAAAATTCCAAAACAAGTTTTAAACGTAAAAAATGAGTTTCGACGAATCATTAATTTGGAGTAAAGATCTTATATTATCTTATGTTTGTTCTTTTCTAATCAATATTTATTCTTTCCTATTTGAAAATAATTTAATTTATATATATAAATTAGTATAAAATAATTTAATTTATATATATAAATTAGTATAAATTCTAAACTAAATTCAAAATTAAACTAGACTTTTTTTAGAGTCAGAGATAGATCCAGATTATTCCAATGTTTAATTATTTATTTTTTTCTTGTTGTACAAAAAAACTTTTTGAATTCCCTGTAGAAAGAGATTTCGATAATGAAAAAGCTTTTAATGCTACCCAATACCCCTTCCCTTTCCAAATATTATTACGAATTCGTTTTTTTGATATGGAAGTACGTTTTTTTGGAACTGCCATTAAAAAATTATGATAGAGTATTTAGTTCTATAGTTGGATGTGAAAGACATCTATTGTTCAAAACCAATTGTTCTTTACTATATAATTCTCTCTTTATTGTATTGTCTAAATTCGACTCTTTTCATAAAATAAAAACCAAATATGTTGTTTATTTTCGTTGTGCTATATTTATACATACATGTAATAAAATACATCAAAAAGTTTAAGAAACCAACCTTTTATTTTTGAATTTAATAAAAAAACTTTAATAATTTTTTTTTATATTAATTTAATTGTTTAATTGGTCAAGCTCAAAAAAAGAGTGCACCTAATGAAAATTGTGAAATGAAAATGAGACTAGTAGTTAATTTGTTAAAGTATACATCATTTTTTTATATAAAAAATAAGTCCTTTTTTTTTATTTTAGTAATTCTTTCACTCAATTAAAAAACTTCATTGGTTAATGATTCTGAATAAACGAACTAAAAAAAAAAAAAGAACTCTTTTTTTTTTTCTGGGGTTAAATTATGGACTGTGTTTGTCTTTTATGAATTCTATTAAAATAACATATTCTTTTTGGTGTAATTATTTGTCCTTACTTTCTCTAGAGATTAAAATATTGTATTATGTAAATTGTAATAAGTAAGAATAATTGAAATTTTTATTTTTTTTTTTTTAGTTTGAAGTATTTGGAAAAGATTTAGAATAATTAAGAATAAAAAATATTTCTTTTAGTTTTACATATCTTATCTTAATCTTCATTTTTTTATTAACTGATTCCTTTCAAAAAAAAAAAAATAAGAGCTGGTGAATCAGAAACAGTTAATTAAGAATAAAAGATTTTTATTTATTTTTATGGAATATACATACCAATATTCATGGATCATACCTTTCATTCCAGTTATAATTCCTATGTTAATAGGGGTGGGACTCCTGCTTTTTCCGAAGGCAACAAAAAACCTTCGCCGCATGTGGGCTTTTCTTAGTGTTTTATTGTTAAGTATAGTTATGATTTTTTCAGCCAATCTGTTTATTCAGCAAATAAATAACAGTTATATCTATCAATATGTATGGTCTTGGACCATCAATAATGACTTTTCTTTAGAGTTCAGCTACTTGATCGATCCACTTACTTCTATTATGTTAATCTTAATTACTACTGTTGGAATTATGGTTCTTATTTATAGTGACAATTATATGTCTCATGATCAAGGATATTTGAGATTTTTTGCTTATATGAGTTTTTTCAATACTTCAATGCTGGGATTAGTGACTAGTTCTAATTTGATACAAATTTATATTTTTTGGGAATTGGTTGGAGTGTGTTCTTATCTATTAATAGGTTTTTGGTTCACACGAACGATTGCTGCGAATGCTTGTCAAAAAGCGTTTGTAACTAATCGTGTAGGGGATTTTGGTTTATTATTAGGAATTTTAGGTCTTTATTGGATAACGGGCAGTTTCGAATTTCGGGATTTGTTTGAAATATTCAATAGTTTGATTTATAATAATGAAGTTAATCTTTTATTTGTTACTTTCTGTGCCTTCTTATTATTTTCTGGTGCAATTGCTAAATCCGCTCAATTCCCCCTTCACGTATGGTTACCTGATGCTATGGAAGGACCTACTCCTATTTCAGCTCTTATACATGCTGCTACTATGGTAGCAGCAGGAATTTTTCTTGTAGCTCGGCTTTTTCCTCTTTTCATGGTTATACCTTACATAATGAATATAATAGCTTTAATAGGTATAATAACATTACTATTAGGAGCTACTTTAGCTCTTGCTCAAAAAGATATTAAGAGAAGTTTAGCCTATTCTACAATGTCTCAATTGGGTTATATGATGTTAGCTCTAGGTATTGGGTCTTATCGAGCTGCTTTATTTCATTTGATTACTCATGCTTATTCAAAAGCATTGTTGTTTTTAGGGTCCGGATCAATCATTCATTCAATGGAAGCTATTGTTGGATATTCTCCAGATAAAAGTCAAAATATGGTTCTTATGGGTGGTTTAACAAAACATGTACCAATTACAAAAACTCCTTTTTTATTAGGTATACTTTCCCTTTGTGGTATTCCACCCCTTGCCTGTTTTTGGTCCAAAGATGAAATTCTTAATGATAGTTGGTTGTATTCGCCGATTTTTGCAATAATAGCTTTTTCCACAGCAGGATTAACTGCATTTTATATGTTTCGGATCTATTTACTTACATTTGAGGGCTCTTTAAATGTTAATTTTCAAAATTAC